TTACTTTATACTTCTATTGCTGCTCAGAAGAAATAGAGGGATCAGAGACAGTCACTGTTGGAAACTGGGGAGTTGGCTGATAAAGATGGACAGTAACGATCGCGTAATATAAATTCTTCGGCCTCGTCATCGAAAGCGGCTTCCAATTGCTCGGAAATTCTAAGCTATATGGGGGACTTGGATGGTGAGCAAAAACAATTGATCAAGAAGTTGGTCAACTTTCGCATGAAAGAAGGTAAAAAAACAAGAGTTCGTGCTATTGTTTATCAAACTTTTCATCGCCCCGCTCGAACTGAACGCGATGTAATCAAACTTATGGTTGACGCCCTAGAGAATATAAAGCCCATATGCGAAGTGGAAAGAGTAGGAAGAGCAGGTACTATTTATGATGTCCCTGGGATTGTAGCCAGGGATCGTCAACAAACCTTAGCTATTCGTTGGACCCTTGAAGCAGCTTTCAAACGACGTATAATCTACAGGACAAGCTTAGAGCAATGTTCATTTGATGAGATACTGGATGCTTACCGAAAGAGGGGAATTGCACGTAAGAAAAGGGGGAATCTTCATAGACTGGCTTCCACCAATCGAAGTATCGCGCATTTCAGATCGTGGTAAAGTGAGACCACAAAAAGAGCTCTTCCGAATGATAAATAAAAAAAGTGCTTAGTTTCGTTGGAAAAACCAACGCAAATCTCATATTTACTTTATAAAGCCGGATATATAAAAGGTTGGAGAGAGTGACTTTATGAAATTCTCTTATGTTATGTAAGTAGCTATGTAGTTAGTTAGTCTTTTTTTTCTAGTAAGCCTCTTCCCTGTGTATTAGCCCCCCTTTTTTCAAAAAAGAAGCCCCAGCTCCCTAAGAGGGACCCTTCTCTGATAAGGAAGGAAACAAAAGAATCTCAATTTTACGACAAATCCGGTCCGATGGCTGTTCTCCACTAACCACAAAGATATAGGGACTCTATATTTCATTTCATCTTTGGTGCCATTGCTGGAGTGATGGGCACATGCTTCTCAGTACTGATTCGTATGGAATTAGCACGACCCGGCGATCAAATTCTTGGTGGGAATCATCAACTTTATAATGTTTTAATAACGGCTCACGCTTTTTTAATGATCTTTTTTATGGTTATGCCGGCGATGATAGGTGGATCTGGTAATTGGTCTGTTCCGATTCTGATAGGTGCGCCTGACATGGCATTTCCACGATTAAATAATATTTCATTCTGGTTGTTGCCACCAAGTCTCGTGCTCCTATTAAGCCCAGCCTTAGTAGAAGTGGGTAGCGGCACTGGGTGGACGGTCTATCCGCCCTTAAGTGGTATTACCAGCCATTCTGGAGGAGCAGTTGATTCAGCAATTTCTAGTCCTCATCTATCTGGTGTTTCATCCATTTTAGGTTCTATCAATTTTATAACAACTATCTCCAACATGCGTGGACCTGGAATGACTATGCATAGATCACCCCTATTTGTGTGGTCCGTTCTAGTGACAGCATTCCCACCTTTATTATCACTTCCGGTACTGGCAGGGGCAATTACCATGTTATTAACCGAGAAATAGCGTAATAGAGAGAAAGATTGTATCAATATCAAGGCAAGTGGGAGGCGAGTAATTGAATCATCATCAGGTTAGGATCGATCTAAACCAGCCCATTATTTATATGATATGATTCAACATGCCAACTATTAAACAACTTATGTTCACAGGGGCTAGAAAGACTCGGTCATAGGAACTTAGACCACCTACGCGCTGGTAAACGAAAACCACCTCGACCGGATCAGAGTAAACAACAATGTCGAATCAGGCCGCCCCTTGTCTTGAAAGAATTCACACGCGGCCACCAGCTTTCCAAAAAGAAGGGGAGATCTGCTGCTTACTGCTCACGGAAACACTAGATTTATTCATTTTCTTCAGTACTCTTTGGGTAGAGAGTAACATCCTTAGCCTTGCACATAAAATGGGAAGTATTCTCTCTACCACAATGATACACATCACGATCATAGAGCTAAGGCCGACCCCATAATATGTGTGTAACATTCATGGGAACAACATCACACCAAATATAATCTTTATAATGACCAGAAAATAGAAACTAAACAGCATTGAGTTACCGGTATGGTAGTTTTGTTGATCCATGCGACATGATATGGTTGTGGATGTGGCTCGGTAGGAAGCTTCTATATCTCAACTGTAGAGGCTGAAACCACATTCATGCAACTCCCACCATCAATGACCAGCTTCCGTAATTCTTTGCCGCAGGTGACAAGTGTTTGAAAGATGGTTGTTCTCTTCCAATCTTACTTCTCAATCTTTGGGGCAGCGAGAGCCGAACCACCATAGCAAGGGAGGTATCTACGTCAGAATCCACCAAGTCGTCTGCATTGAACTCTGGATTCTCTTCATCTTCCTCATTTTCTGCTCCTTCTTGTTGAAGCTGTTCTTCTTGTTCCACTTGTAGGCTGGGCTTTGTTGGAGAGGTGTTGTCCTAGCAGTT